GCCTACTTACTGAATGCCAAAGCAAGGAAAGACTCTATTCCATAGCTTCTGCCTCGCTTGCCCACGCTTAGCACGCATACATGTGATTCTTCTTCTATCTCCTTTTTTCTCCATTGGTAAATGAATACTAGCGAAGGAAAAGGAAGTTCCAATGAAAGCCTTTCAAGGGTTATACATTAGCGATTCCCTTACAGCTTGGAGTTCGTCCCAGCGATAGAAAGTGATGGAAACTCGGCCGGTGAATCGAAGGGTCGGCCCATGCACTGCGTAAAATTCTATGCATCCAATCAAGACTTTGCTGCTTTTATAAGGGCCTTTTCCTGTCGCTTCTGATTTAGTTTCAAGCTTAGAGGCATCTTCTGTAGCGAAGACTGAGTGATTGATCTCGTTATGGCTAAGCCAAAGCTTTTCTGATATGGGTTTGGGTGCTCATGCTTCTATCTTGCCTGCTTCGGATGTTCATTTAAATCATAAAGATTGGTCGGTTGGAACTTGTTCGATTTTTTTTGTTTTGTTTGGCACCAACTGTTTGCTCTGTGCAAACAGACTAAGTGTCGACGTCATCTTAGGACAGCCTTTCCTCACCTTTTATACTCTTTCATTATACCTTCCGACAGAGGTAATTACTATCACTATGGGAAAGGATAAGGTGTCCTTCAGAACAGAGCAGATTTTATTCATTCCAGCATTACAAGCAAGTTTTTATACATGGGAGTACATCCAATAGGAAGCTTACACACACATAGACCAGCCACACAACTAAAGACAACAAACCAAAGTGAACTAAGAACATATGTTGTTAACAACAGACATAGAACAACATGAAAGATAACAAAGAAAGCCATGCATTAAAACGGGTCGACGGACTCCTTATTTAAATCTTCTAGAAAGAGTCGACGGACTCTTCTAGTCTCCCCGGTCACCGAGGGTGGCAGCCCGCACAATGAGCTCTTTCTCTTCGTTGAGTAGGGCCCTCCTCCTGTCTTCCAGACCGCGAATGCGGTCCCGGATGGACTGCATAATTCGTCCTACGACCTCCGGATCGAGAGCAGGCGGATGCTCCCAGAACAGACCGAGCATTTGCTCCTGTTGGAGCTTCTCGTTTTCCACGGTTTGTATTTCTTGTTGAATGGAAAAAAGTCTTCCAGCGATATCCATAAGAGTGTTAAGTCTTACTGAATGAAAGTCTTTCTTTTCTTTCTGACTTCTACGTCTTTCTTTGCCAAATAGAGACTGAAAGAAGCTTCTATTTATAGGCCTTGGAGGCCCTTAACCCTTTCTTATTATTAGTAAGAATTCTTGTCTTGGTTCCCTAACAAGGATCATTTCCACCCTGGCTTTTCATTAATAGTGAACCAGATCCACTAGATTTTAGTGCGCTGAATAATTGTCCTTTCCCCGTTCGGATTTGAGTACGAAAGGCCACCCCAAAGAGCGAATAGTCCTTTGTTTTTCGCGGGTATCGCCACGCGGCTTAACCCCGATCACCCCCTCAAGAATAGGACGCAATAATAGAGCAGAATAGGAGCCAATAATAGAGCGCACATCAGAGACTACTCCCCTTTTAATAATTAATAATAAGGCAGGGTTTGGAAAAGCCCCTTTCTTAAGAGATAGAGCAATCCTCACTCGACAGCTCAAAGCTGACCAGTACAAAACCATGTGATCCGTCCTCGTTTACGTACCCCACTGGCTTCGTCGTACCCTTACTACTCCTCGTTCACTGGCTTCTACTTGTCTTTTACTGGCTTATTTGTACCCAGCTACATGATGGAACTCCCCTCGGCCAATCGTCACTCGACAGCCTAGTCCTTGCTTTCCTACCCCAAGCCAGTACACCCTCTACATCACAGGGACATCTCCTTTCCCTTGGCGGTACTACCTTCCCTATCTATCTCTCTGAAAGACATGGGGGCTGCTCCTCTTTCTCTCATCTCTATCCTCACTTCCCTCTCCTCCTCAAAATCACCCTCCTCGCACCTCTCCGGGATGACGTCTTACAGATCCGGCCAGCTCGACACTCACCTTAGTATGGACTTAATTAAGTGAAAGCCCTTACGCTTTCTGGATAAGGAGAGTTGTTTAGTTACGTGCTCTTTCCTGAGCTATAATTTTGCAATAACCTTTTCCTTGTTCGTGACATTATGGGAAAAATTCAAATTTCTCTCTCCTTCCTCTGAATAGTGATCATGAGACAGACCAGAAATCAGTCAGCATATCTAGCTCGCATTTAGGATACCTCAGATGTAAGACACATCATTGAATTGCCAACAAGTACCACAAATATCAATCAAGAACATTATTGTCAACGTTTTAAGAGAGATTCTTATCCTGCATTTTTCATTTTTGTTTGAAAGCTTTCTTAACCAGGAAGACAAGCAATAGGAAAGAAATCCCAATAAGGAAAGACATTAGCCAGCAGGCAAGTAAGCGAGAGCGGGTAGTATGAACTAACTAGAACTAGGGCTATTATTCGCATCGAGCAGTACAGAAAGCATCTAAAGATGAAGGGGAATAAGCAGCGCTCTTGGCTGCCATAGTTGTTGTACGAGTAATAAGATAGGATAGCGAGGCATGGAAGCTTTCTGCACAAAGCAGACCAGCACTTTTTATTCATTAATAGCCGTTACATGGGAAGTACATCCAAAAGGAAGCTTACGCACACATAGACAAACCAGCCAAACAACTAAAGACAACATATTAAGTAAACAACTGAAAGAAGCTTCTATTTATAGGCCTTGGAGGCCCTTAACTCTTTCTTATTATTAGTAATTCTTGATTATTTTTTAATAAGTGGTGTCCTGTCTTGCTTATGACGACGGACCGACCCCTGTTTTTCGCGGGTATCGAAAGGTGGCTTGACACCGATGAGAATCTGTCAGACTAGTACGGAACCAGGAGCTGCCAAAGTACGTTCAGCCAATCGTCACTCGTCCGTCCTTGATTGACTTGATTGATCTGATCAGACGCTTGCTTTTTCCCAGCAAAGGTACCGTTGACAGCTCAATCCGTAAGTTCACACTAGTCAGTACAGCTTTTTTTGAATTTAGTTTAGTTTTTAAGTTTATAAAAGAAGAAAGTGACAAAAAAACTTGGCGGAAAGCTCTATGGGCCGAGGCTATATGGGCTTAGGCCTTTTGATGGCTGTCATTTTCTGGGCTATTTGGAAGGGTTAACTTATTTTGTATATAAGCAGTCAAACAAGATCGGATGGAATCTAGCCTGACAAGCAGGCAATGGGAGTTCGAACCTCCCTCGATCTATTCTATGGTGAGTAAAGCGCGTCTTGCGAGTCAAGAGAGGGATCGGATCAAGATGCCGTGGGCCCACAAAACCTTCGCGCGCAAGAAGAGCGATCGAAAAACTGGAGGGCCCAGTGAGCCCACTGCAATGGCACCGAAATGGGGTCTGTAGGACGAGAACCCTACACCAGCTGAGATCCTTTCGTGCGCACGGCGTACCGATAGGCATTAGCCACTTTGTGACGGGGGCGACCATGGATTAACTAACAAGATTAAATAGCTATCATAAAAAAGCATGGATTGAACGTCTCTAGCTTTTAAAACCCGTCTTTTTCGCCTAAAATTAGCTAAAATATAGCGCGATAGAAGCCCTAAACTAGCTAAGCTAAGTACGTACGCAATAGCGCGGGAAGAGCCCCTACCCTATAGTTTGAAACTAGCTCTGAATCAAAGAAGCTAGCATAGCATAGCGAAAAGATGCTCGACATTATTAAAACCTATATTATTATACAAGATGCTCAACCATTTCTCAAGACTATATAACTAATCAATGCTACACTCACTGGTAACGAACAGCAGGAATCGCATACAAAAGTTCACAATAAGTATGCCAATCCACCGGTGAAGATAAAGGCACATCCTGAGAAAGAAACTCGAAAATGCTCGACGAAGGGCCATAGAAGTGCGCTTTTAAAGCGCATTAATCAGGCTGTGAAGGTGGGGCTATGAGACCCGATTAAGCGTAGGAATTAGTGCTGGAAGCCCTAGTAGTAAGCAGAAAATGAAAAGTAGCCCCAAGCTTATTCATAAGCTCAAGATAGCCAAGATGGATGGAGTAGGGCTAGTCTAAGACAAGACAGACCGATCTCTATTCTCCTGCTCGCGTTTACAAGGTTTCCCACTCACTCTATTGAGTTACAGCCCTTGTTGGGTTCTGCAAGGAAGCATCTCGATAGGTCCGCAACCTGTGCTGTGGTTGATGCCCCAAAAGAGCTAGAATTCCATACTCGATTTGCCGGTTCTTCGTCCGAGCGGCCCCCTGAGGATGCGGGAAGCCAATGATAGGAGTGGTTAACTGGACTCTTCTTCGAAGGATTTCATCAAATCAGACTTTTGATCGGCTAGGGCACCTGATCCAGCGTATTCGTGCTGTCCAACACGAAACCGAGAGACGGGACGCCTGAGCAAAGCTTATTACGCATCTCTTTCTTGAGAAACGTAAGAAAATTATGGCGAACGGTCCCTCTTCGGGTTGTCTCAATTCCCGATAACGCCCGCACCAACAACAAGAATCGCCTGAGCCAATTAGCTGTTGCCGACTGTGCTTCACTCCACCTCGCTTTCGACCTTAGCTCCTATGCTTGCTGCCGACCCAACCACCATAAACAGAATACCAGTTTCCGACCAGACAGAAGAAGCAACTAGAGTGGATTTCTTTGTTGGACCGACAGACTGCTATCAAGCGGGAGCGGGAGAGAAGGTTGCTCCATATGAGAGTTGGTCGTGTATATTGCTTTCTCGCCTAACTACAGGTAAGATTCACTACCTCTTCTATCAATATAGCTAGTAGAGTCTATTCCTTTCCGAAACTGTACGATTATGATGGTAGATTACTTACTCCGATCTACATCTCCTCGTGCTCGCCTATGGCTTATACCCTGACTGGAACGGGTTGAATCGGAAACAGCGAACTCAGATCTTTCTTTTACTCAAAAAAATATGCCTTTACCTGGCAACCCCTAAATAGTTAGTTATTTCCTTTAGTAGGGAAGGAATTTCTTCAACTTGACTTGAGATCGATCTCGCCCCTCCCCTGGCTGGAAATCTCTTCAATTGACTACTATTGCGCCTAAATAGATGATTATGGCCGGAGGAGGACTTATCTCTTGGTGCCATTTCACCTATTGTATAATATCTCGGGAGTGAAGGTAGCCCAACCCCAGATCCAGCTTTTTACCTATATAGAATCTTACTACTTGTCTAAGGAAGAGAAGAGGGAATGAAAAAGGTCTTCCAACTCGAGCAATCAGAAGCAAACGCATCCCCGCTACGGGCATTCTTTTGAAGCTTAAAAACGAAGTCTTTTTTTCGGCCCGGAAAAAAAGCTGTTGGTGACTGGTCATAAAAGGCCCGGAATTACCCTTCTGGGCGGAGCTGGGATGGGCCCGAGCCCTGGGATAAGTCCTTCTTGTAAAGTCAATTGTTGAGTATTCTTTCCCGCAGCAAGAGAAATCCTTTTTCTTTCCCAGATGTCCAGTACGAGTTACTCCAGCCGGTTATTCATACTAGTAATGGAACTCTGGTGCCCGACCCTTGCAGGTATACTTTGACACATACATCTCTGTCTGAACGAGCAATTTCGATGCTTCTTCTGGCCCCTTTCTCCCTTCAGCCTAATCTTCCCTTCGCGAAAGGGTCCGAAGGAGCCTTAAAGGCGCTGCGATCTGATACTTGACAGAAGAGTAGTGTTAAGTCCCTTCATCACTGTCCTGTGACGGAATCAGTGAAAGGAATTCACTCAGGATGGAACTAAGTATAGGATAGGAGCAAAATCGCCATCACTTGGAATTTACTGAATAGGTATAGAGTTGGGACTTCCTTCTGTCACTCTCGAGGTGGCACAAAGGCAACGAAGTTGGCAAGCTTGGGTGCTTTTTTTCTTTTCGCTTGTGGCATGATATTCCGTACAGTCGGCTTCGCACAAAGCCAATCGAAGTGAAACTCCCCTTTCCTTCGAAAGGTAGGAGCTAAAATCCGGCTCGGTTGGGGTAGACCCAGGAGCAGGGCTGTGCGCAAAGGCACAGGGCTATATTTGGGCTATTGAACAGGCTCGCGCTTCGGTTAGGCTTGGCTCTCAGCTCCTTCGATTAGGCTCGGGGAAGGAGGGCTCAAGTCTTAGGTGCTTGATCTTGCAGGCGTAGTTGGTTTGTCTGGTTCAATAATACCGCTTATCCTAGCGAGTTTTACGGACCTACTGGACCGGAAGCTTCTCAGGCTCAAGCAGAACTTCTTTCTCTTTTATATGAGAGGACTGCTGCTACTTCCTTATTACCATTTAATAGGGTCAGGAGATTCTTATTAGTTGAAAATAGCCCTAGCTAGATTCACTCCCGGTGAAATAGCAGCTATGCCCCTTGGTCCCGAGCGTTTGAACTAATCCTCATCTCGTTCAGTCTTGATGGCAGCTAGTTTCTTTATTTATTACGTCGTTCAAAGAGTCATTCTATTCTGGCATCTGCTTTCAATGCTTGCTAGTAAACAGCTGTTCTTTCCTCTCGCCCTTACAACTAACGTATTTGCTTTTAAGTAATACGATACGTTGTGAAGAGTCGATTCAACAAGAGGAAGACTTGTCTTCTCCCTCTGGTAACTTCGCTACTTTGAGAACAGCGATAGCAGAGTCCGAATCAGACTTTAAGATAGATGTAACTAACTTGCTTTCCTTCCTTCTTGTGCTTGTGAGTTTGCTAAGCGATTCCTAGTGGAAGGCTGTACTAAGTCAGTCCCATCTCACTTCGCGTCTTAAGGTTTTCCTATGGTGGAGAAAACCTCATGTGGGTGAGTCTTGATTCGCTTAGACCCTCTTCTCTTGACAGCAGCCATTGGTGCTCTTTCCGGGTATCTAATGACTTGAGCAATGACTGGTCCGTGTGTTGCGACGGGGTGTCGCGGAAGCCACCCGGTGGGGTGGGAGAGCTCTGGTAACTTTGAATCTTGCCACTCTTTCTCTACCGGCCTCAAAAATAGGAAGCTAAGTCAAATTAGTGACCATGCATCAGTTATTCCAGTCGCTGTGAAAGGTCTCTCCGATCAAGTGGCAGAGAGTTTTAGAAGACTCTCGGTTCTTAGTAGGACTTTGTTAAGAAATCATACTTCTAACCACTGATGCTTTGACCAAGGAGACTTGTATTGCAGTGCAGCCTACTTCTTTGCTAAAGAGGTTAGGGCTCTTGGGAAAAGATCAGGTTGGCTTTTTGTCGCCTTTTCTCTTAAACAGTATGCATCGTCTTTAATGACTGCATATGGAGGAGAGTTGAAAGCTCCGGAGCTTTTGCCTCTTCCAGTCTTTCTCACTAGATCCGGCTCGAATCATTCCAGCCTTTCATAGAAAAAGGATTGATCGAAAGGATGAGAAAGGTGATCTGCTAGTTCATCTTTCTCTTTCGTTCTTTTCTTTGGCTAAGTTATTGAACTAGCCAAAAAGGTTTCTAAAGATACGTTTGCTAGTATGATTAAGCCTTTGCATGATCCTGAAGCT